TAAATTCATGAGGAAGTGGTATTTCTTTAGGATCTACTCCCGCATTTAGAAATTGGTTAATCGGTAAAGATACATGTACTTGATGTCCTGCCCACGAAAGGGACCCAAGTCCTAGTAGCCCTGCTAAATGGTGATTCAACATAGATTCTACATCTTGGAACCAAGCCAACTTTGGAGCTGCTTTGTGATAATGGAACCAACCAGCAAAAAGCATTAAGGCCGCGAAGACCAATGCGCCAATTGCGGTACAATAAAGTTGTAATTCACTAGTTATTCCAGATGCTCGCCAAATCTGAAAAAAGCCAGAGGTTATTTGTATTCCTCGGAAGCCTCCGCCCACATCTCCATTCAGGATTTCTTGTCCCACTATTGGCCAAACCACCTGAGCACTAGGTCCAATGTGAGTAGGATCACTCAGCCATGCTTCATAATTGGAAAAACGAGCACCGTGGAAATACATGCCACTCAGCCAAAGAAAGATGATAGAGAGTTGGCCAAAATGGGCACTAAAGACTTTTCGAGAGATTTCCTCCAAATCATTGGTATGACTATCAAAATCGTGAGCATCAGCATGTAGGTTCCAGATCCAAGTGGTAGTATCAGGTCCCTTAGCTATTGTTCTTGAGAAATGACCGGGTTTAGCCCATTCCTCGAAAGAAGTTTTTATGGGATCCCTATCTACCAAAATTTTGACTTCTGGTTCCGGCGAACGAATAATCATTGAGTCCTCCTCTTTCCGGACAACACATACAAAGAAACCCGCCAACAGTCGCTCAAGTAATTAGTGAACCGATGATAGATGCTTAGAATTTTTTGCTTTCTCTTCTATCTCCCATTGATTCATCTATTTTCTTTAGTTATTCACTAGAGCAATTATGATCTGGAAGTCGATCTGGGGCAAGTGTTCGGATCTATTATGACATATCCATAGGGTGCTTAACGGACCCTTTTTTAATTAAAAAAGTTTTCGTACCTTTACATTGGTACACAAAGAGTTTTTTTATAACCTAATCTAGTGTATTCATATTTCAATTATAAGTTCCGAAATTTAGTTTTTTTTATGTTTTAACTGTAGGATATTATTCTATTTCAATAAACGCTTATTAGTTATTACTAAGAAACATTCTAGTATGTATATTTAGTAATTTTCAAATTTATTTTATTGGTTTTACTAGTCGAAAAGAAAAAAATAGATATTCTCATATTCATGTACTGCTTACCCCTAGAGAATAGCAGATGAAATAGAACGATTTGAGAAAAGGATATAATGAAATTTTTTTGATTGGTTCTTCTGATATAAAAAGGGATCTGTTTTATTTGACCGAGAGGGTCAAGAAAATAAAAAATTATTAATTGTAAAACGAAATAAAGGTATATATAGAAAAAAAAACAAAGGAAAAGTTATTATTCGAAGCGCCTCGTGATCGTCAACCAATTCTGTGCTTCAATATAATTACCAGGAGTAAGCGTTATAGCCTGTTTCCAATACTCAGCGGCTTGAGCGAACCAAGCCTCCGCCATTTCAGAATCTCCTTGTTGAATGGCCTGTTCTCCACGGTCGGAATAGGCGCGTCAATTCCCTCCCTGAGAACCGTACTTGAGAGTTTCCTACCTCATACGGCTCGACAACCAACTCTTTTGTTTTGGTGTACCCTTTTTTAACTATTTTAACTTTATATCTAATTGAATGAGATATCTTATAGATATTAGATTTGGTTTTTCGTGGATGAAACAAAAGATAGTAATTACATGAGTTTCAAACTTTCATTTTTTAATTTTTATTTAATTTATATATTTTTATTTTTAATTAATATATTAATTAATATTATAATATTAATATAATCAGTTTTATCTTTTCTCCTACCTTCAGAAAAGCATGTCCGCAGGTTTTAGATATTAGAATTTTCTGAAAGGTAACTATCCCGCTCTCATATAAAAATTTATATAGAATATTTGAAAAAGCCTTTTTTTTCCATACTTCATAAAAAAGACTTACTGTCTTTAGGATCTGATGCTACACCGCTGCTCAATACCTTAGGGGATCCACTCTATTACATAAGTCGATTCCTAAGATTTATCTCATATTATGATATAAATAAACAGCTCTTGTTGTATTGGTACAAAACCTGTCCAATTGATCTTTACGGTGCTTCCTCTATCAATTAAATCTTTTTTTTATCCATATAAGAAAGTATTTAGGCATATCTAGTCTTCACTTCATATTTCGATCTATGAAGTTTCTTTATTTGCTACAGCTGATAAAAAATCGTTTTGGACGATGCTTATGTAGAAAGCCCTGTTTTTATATTTCTAGTATTTCATTGACTAGTCGTTCGTTATTTTTTTCTATAGTGGAGATAGTCGCACGTAATGACAGATCACAGCCATATTATTAAAAGCTTGTGGTAAAAAGGGGTTTCGTTCTAATGCCCGAAAATAATATTCTAAAGCTTTGGTATGTTCCCCATTACTTGTGTGGATAAGGCCTATATTATAGAGTATATAACTTCGATCATAGGGGTCAATTTCTAGTCGCATAGCTTCATAATAATTCTGTAATGCTTCCGCATAATTTCCTTCAGATTGAGCTGACATCCGTTACGGTCGTCATTCGCTTTAACGAATTCTCCGTTTCAGAACCGTATGTGAGATTTTCATCTCATACGGCTCCTCCGTTAGGTACATAATGAAAATAATATATGGAAAAATTTGATGTCATTATGAACTGAGTGGGGCTAATGTTTTTACACGAAATCCCTAGCCAACCTTCTTGCAAAAGATCTTTTCTTGCTACCATGCTATATAAAAATCAAAAAGTAAACTATAAAAATTTCTTTGTTCTCAACGCCCCTAAATTTCCAGGAATTAGTCACTTCAACAGTCTTCAATGGTTATACGGGTATCCAAAGTACGAACGAGATGGATGTTTATTGTTCCAACCATTTTAATTAGTCCCACTCCTAACGAAGAAGACGACAGAAAAGGAATCATTTTTAAGAAAGTTTTTGTGTTGTTGATTTCTCGGCGTAGTGCTTCTTCCCCCATGCCTCCTATTCGTATATTGTAGTAGTAGGATTGATCTGTAATACGGGAACCATAGGTAAAAACCTTTTGCTCAATACTAGAATTCACAATTGAAGCATCTAAGGCTGCATTAATCGTGGATACATGACAGAAGGGATTGCTTTTTTATATTATAAACTTCACCTTCAAAAGCGTAGATTTTTTTCAATAATCATTTTTCTTTCTATTCCAAATTGGCGAGAAAAATAATAATAATGATAATCAAATCGCACCATCTCTGTAATAAGTAAATGCCTCTTTTTCTCCGGACGTTGTCGGAATGACTCGTAATAAGATATCGGCTACAATTGTAAAGGTTTTATCAATAAAATTTCCATTTATACGTGATCTTGGCATAGGTAGTAATCCATTCTATAACTCTTTTTATTTCCTTTACCTTTTCTTTTGTGAGAAAATTTTCTCACAAACAAAGAAAGTGTATAGTACGAACTAACATAAAAGCGGACTCGTGAAAATAAAAAAAACCTTATATCTACTTCCAAATTTTTTCGGTCGAAAAGGGAATCTATTAACCAGAATCTAAAAAACGGTGAATAACTCGCTATTCACCCAGGTACTCAGTCATAATCCTGATGTCGGAGAGATGGCCGAGTGGTTGAAGGCGTAACATTGGAACTGTTATGTAGACTTTTGTTTACCGAGGGTTCGAATCCCTCTCTTTCCGTACTTTCAACTAATTAAAATTAACCAATCTTACGTGATTGACCACAATGTATCAAATCAAATAAAAAATAATAGATATAAAATCTACATTTCTTTCATATGGAAAAGGCTGGAAAGAGCAAACAAGGGATCCAAACCTCCCTACCAATCTATGATACATGAATAGTAAAAATATTCCCCGACAAAATCCCTTACCTTGTGCCTTTTTATTTTTAATCCAAAAAAGAGGTCAAAGGGGAGTTGTCCAAACTCGTATTTTTAGTTAGTTTTTTTTTACTTAAGTTAGGTTTATTAAGTCTGTCGAGAGTAATATTCTACGACAAGCAATTCATTTATTTTCAAACCGACGCATTTCCTATCTATTATTTGATTGACTAACCCTTCATATTGGAATGTGTGAAGAGTCAGATGGTTTGGCAATTCCTCGGGGGCAGATGAATCAAGAAGATTTTGAACCAAAGTTCTAGAGTTTTCTTCATCCTTCACTGTAATAATATCTCGGGGTTTGCAGCGGTAACTCGGTATATCAACTATACGACCATTAACTAAAATATGCCCGTGGTTAACTAATTGGCGCGCTTGAGGAATTGTCAAAGCCATACCCAATCGAAAAAGGATGTTATCCAAACGCATTTCCAGTAATTGTAGTAAAACTTGACCTGTTGACCCCTTGGCTTTTCCGGCGATACGAACATATTTAAGTAATTGTCGTTCTGTAAGACCATAATGAAAACGCAATTTTTGTTTTTCTTCTAAACGAATACGATATTGAGACTTTTTTCCGGGGCGTGATTGATTTCTAAGATCGCTTACTGCCCTAGGCCTTTTACTAGTTAGTCCCGGTAAAGCCCCCAGACGGCGTATTTTTTTAAAACGAGGCCCTCGGTAACGTGACATAAAGACTCCTTTTTTATTGAAATTGTACAAAACTAAACAAAATTAAAACTGAACTAAATGATAATGATAAATGACGTGAAATCCACTCCAATAAACTATTGTAGTAATACAAAGAGTAAGAAGATATATTCGCTCAACATCCAGATTTTTTTATTGTATATACAATATATATAAATCAAATAAATCACCAAAATTTTCCTTTAGTTTATTTATTTAATTTATTTTGAAAAGATCTAACCCTTTTACCCAATATATATATTCCTATATGGAAGTTTCGACTTCATAATATAAATGGAGTGGTAACTCTTGGAAAAAGGTGAAAGAAGTCTTTTCACTCTTCTTTGACGTTGAAAGTACATTAAAAAGAATGGAAAAAAAAAACGAAAAAAAAATATGAAAAAGCCGGCTATCGGAATCGAACCGATGACCATCGCATTACAAATGCGATGCTCTAACCTCTGAGCTAAGCGGGCGCAAAGAAAATAGCGCATGCATACAAATTAACTAAACTACTAGATCATATTAATTAACTAGTCTATTCAAATTTTATCTTATCTATGTAGAATTAATAATATTCTATACATTCTAGAACAGAATATAGCTCAAATAAATAGTAACTATCATTAAATAAAGCCTAATCTTAATTAATTATTAATTAATTATAAATATGAAAATATTTAATTATATCAGAATTTTTTTTTAAGTTATAAGTTAAATGATATCTGATTTGAAATTCGTGTTTTTTGTTCTAACCTCATACTATTATTATTCTTTTATACTTTTTTGTATTATTTTATACCTTTTTTGATTTTTAGTTTATTTCTAAATTTTGATTTTTTATAATATTATATAATTTCGAATATTATATTATATAATAATTATTATTAGAATTATTCTAATTTCAAATCTACGAAGTAGACTTATAATCTTTTTCCATTGTACATTCTAGAATTCATCGAAGTAAAAAAAAAAAAAGAATCGATCGTTCGACTATTTATTCAAATTTAAGACAAAGATGATAAAAGGAAGAACATATATATGTTATGTAATCTAGAACCATATTGAATTGCAAATACAAAAATGATAGAATCTTTGTTGATTAGACTAAATCAATATGGCTGGGGCTAAAAAAATGAAATGAAAGAAGATACCAAAGAAATAAAATAAGTATCTATAAGTATCTACATGTAATGAATTCCAAGGTTTCGGCATAAGAAAAAGTGTAACGGCATCATAATGAGATCCTAATCTCAAAGCAAAAATGGGGATATGGCGGAATTGGTAGACGCTGCGGACTTAATTGGATTGAGCCTTGGTATGGAAACCTACTAAGTGATAACTTTCAAATTCAGAGAAACCCTGGAATTAACAATGGGTAATCCTGAGCCAAATCCTGGTTTACGCGACCAAACCAGAGTTTAAAAAGCGAGAAAAAAGGGATAGGTGCAGAGACTCAATGGAAGCTGTTCTAACAAACGGAGTTCACTACCTTGTATTGATCAAATGATTCACTTCATAGTCTGAGAGATCCTTGGTGGAACTTATTTAATCGGACGAGAATAAAGATAGAGTCCCATTCTACATGTCAATACTGACAACAATGAAATTTAGAGTAAGATGAAAATCCGTTGACTTTTAAAATCGTGAGGGTTCAAGTCCCTCTATCCCCAACTCTACGACCCAAAAAAGGCTTTTTGACACCTTACCTTTTATTAGTTATTTGTTATTTTTTAGTTATTTAAGAATTCATTATCGTTTTTCATTCATCCTACGCTTTTCCAAACTATAATTTATTTTATTATTATATACAAGATACAAGTCTTTTGGGATCTATCATATACGTACAAATGAGAAAGAAAGAGTTATTTTAATTTTTGAGAATCTATATCTTTTTTCATTTACTACTTTTGCGTTTATTTTAATTGACATAGACCTGAGTCATCTAGTAAAATGAGGATGAGAATTCAGTAATGGCCGGGATAGCTCAGTTGGTAGAGCAGAGGACTGAAAATCCTCGTGTCACCAGTTCAAATCTGGTTCTTGGCATAGGATTAATTAATTTTGCTAAGTTTCTATTCTTAAAATTAAAAATATCTTTAATAAAAGGTGCAATCATCTTTTATCCCCCCTCATTTATTGCTTTCCGATCTGATTTATTCATTCCCAGTTATGTGACTAAAGTTGACTAAGTTATGTGCGCGATACAAAGTTCATAATGCAGAACTCTTTTTTTTTTAGTTCATCCTATTGGCCCGGTTTTTACGAAAAAAAGTATCTTTCAAATTAGAGTTGGAGATCAAGCACTAATATGAATGAGGCCTCGGTCCTTATATTTGTTTGATCTAAAAAAGAATCAAATTCAAAATAAAAATTCCGTGAAGGTCTGTAGTTGTAGAAGTTAAGACTCATTTTTTATCATTCAATAAGCATCTTGTATTTCATAAAAATTGGGGGCAATATAATCCTTACGTAAAGGCCACCCTATCCAACTTTCGGGCATTAAGATCCGTTTCAGTCGTGGATGGCTATCATAAGTGATTCCTAACATATCATAAGATTCCCGTTCTTGAAAATCCGTACTTTTCCAAACCCAGAAAACAGATGGAAGTCTAGGATTACTCCTATGAGTAAAAACTTTTATGCAGACTTCTTCCGCTTGATTGACACCATATTCTATTCTCGTAAGATGATACACACTGGCTAAGAGGCCACCTGGTGCTACATCATAGGCACATTGCGAACGTAAATAATTGTAACCATATACATATAAAATTACAGCAATAGAATGCCAATCTTCAGGCTTTATTTGTAAAGTCTCTATTCCTTGGTAATCGAAGCCCAACGATCTATGAACCAGCCCGCGTTTGGCTAGCCAAACGGACAAAGTGCCCTGCATTTTTTTTATTTCCCCCACACCTTTTTTATATAAAGTAAGTATTTCACATTTACCACGAGTTCAAATTTATGAATATTTTTTTTTCTTATTCTCTAAAATCCTCCCTAATTAATTAATTTGTGGGAAGATACTGGACTTTTGTATTTAAAAAATGTTTCAGTAGAGATCTCTGAAGTAGATGATGGTGGATAGAGTAATTCTTGATCATAATTTCCAGTATGCGTACTGCGCACAACAAACAACTTGTGATTGGTAGTAAAACACCGATTACCCTGTTGAGGTCTAATTCGATCCGTATAGATTTCTCTAGCTATTTTCTTACGAAGCTTTGTTATAGCGTCTATAACAGCCTCTGGTTTAGGTGGACAACCCGGCAAATATACATCTACAGGAATTAGCTTATCAACTCCGCGAACAGTACTATAAGAATCCGTACTGAACATCCCCCCTGTAATTGTACACGCTCCCATAGCAATCACATACTTTGGTTCAGGCATTTGTTCATATAATCTCACTAAAGAAGGGGCCATTTTCATTGTTACTGTACCTGCTGTTAAAATAAGGTCCGCCTGTCTAGGACTTGATCTTGGTACTAGCCCATAACGATCAAAGTCAAATCGGGAGCCGATTAATGAGGCAAATTCAATGAAACAACAACTGGTACCATAAAGAAGCGGCCATAGGCTGGAAAGTCTTGACCAATTTGAAAGATCATTTAACGTAGTTGAAATAACTGAATTTTTTGTTGTTCGATCAAGTACGGGAAACTTAATGGAATTCATAATTTTTTTCAATGGTTTTTTTTTATTTTTGTTATTGTACAAGTATTCAGGAAACGGACTAAGACCATTCCAATGCTCCTTTTCGCCATGCATAAACTAAACCAAGAATTAGAATAAGCACGAAAATCAAAGCTTCTATAAAAGCGGATACCCCCAGTACATCGAAACTCATTGCCCACGGATACAGAAAAACTGTTTCAACATCAAAAACAACAAAAACTAGAGCAAACATATAATAACGGATTCGAAATTGTAACCAAGCATCCCCGATCGGTTCTATACCTGATTCATAACTAGAAAGTTTCTCTGGCCCCTTCCTAATTGGAGATAAAACTCCGGAAATTAGAAATGCCAAAACAGGAATAGCACTTGAAATTATTAAAAAAGCCCAGAAAATATCATATTCGTAAATCAGAAACATAGACAAACTCCTATGAATGTGAAAAAAAAAAAATGCCCGCTTAGTCAATTCCAATCGGAGTGGATTGGGCAAGGGATATAGAACTCTTGAGTCAAAACAAAAATTAAGGTTAATCAAATAATTTATTTTCCTTTGATTGCTGTGTTAGACGTCTCATTTTAATATTTCTAAGTTTCTATTACTAATAGTTTATAATAATATAATATTATTATGATTAATAACTAGTAATTTTTTATATTTCTGTTTATTAAATTTTGTTTTGGTTTTATTAAAAAATTTAGAAATTGAGAAAAATCTCTTCATTTTTTTTAATTATAACATATAAAAAAATCCAGAAAGACTTTATCATACACCATACCCATCTTACTTAATATTAAGTATTTTTTTGTTTTTATCTTTAAAAAAAAAAGGGCCGTGTCATAAAAAAAGTAACCAAGCTTGAGTGGGGATACAAAAAAATAAAGTATTATGAACTATAGCCTGTGAACTATGAAAATTAATGAAGAAAAAATTTTCTTCTAAATTATAAGTATCTATCTAAATATATCGATATATAGATAGTGATTGGTTCAAATAAAATTAGGCTTTCTTTTTTATTCTGAACGATCTCCAGGACTTATGGTTTAGGGTATGGAAATTTGGTTTATGAACAAAGTAATTGAAAGTAACCGGTTATAAATAAAGAATCCAAAAAATAAAAAAATTATGAAATTTTTTTGATTTGAATGTCGTTTATTAGTTAGGGCTATACGGATTCGAACCGTAGACCTGCTCGGTAAAAGAGTTCGAACTTATTATTATCAAAATAATTCGAACTCTTTCAAAGACCCAACATGCATTTTTTTTGCATTGGGCTCTTTCATTAACTGATATAAAGATCAGTTAGTCGACCATATTTTTTCTTAAAAAAAAAAAGATAATAAATGGTTCCAAGTACTCTGATTGATTATTTTTTACTTCTAATACAATACAGAAGAACTACCAAAGTGTTTCAAAGAAGGGTTGGGTTCTCTTGACGTAGGTTTGCTTTTGGTCTAAATCAACTTAAGTAAATATAGTCTCTAACATCCTGATTAAAAAATCAAACATGAAACTTGCTACACCTTAAGGTTCATAGGACGAAAAGATCATTTTTGAGTTCCTTATACTCATTCTGCCTAGCATTAAGTAGACTGGGTATTAACCCTATCAATATCTCAAATCAATGCTGGGTTCTATTCATTCCCTACCTAACGGGGTACTTTAATAGGACCTAATGTCAGGCTATTGTTCTCCTCTTTTTTTCCTCAAAAAGTCATGGAGTAAGACATCGATTTTTTAATAAGATCAATCAATTGGTTTGATTGCGTGATGGACTCCTCTGAAAACCTTTGGCGCACGTGTAAACGAGGTGCTCTACCTAACTGAGCTATAGCCCTTGTGTTTGTGATACACAGTTTATCTTAGCATGTAGATAATTTCTTGTCAAGATTAATATTACATGATCGAACATTATATCTCTTTGATCTGGTTGTTTATGGGTATTGCTTAGAAATAATATTGGATTTATAATCCTATCGATGTGATAGATATCCCTTTGCCTTCTCTTTACGATGATAAATAACCTACTTAACTCAGTGGTTAGAGTATTGCTTTCATACGGCAGGAGTCATTGGTTCAAATCCAATAGTAGGTATAACTTATTAGACACCATTGATTATGGTGTCTAATAAGTTTTTGTAACCAGCTTTTTTCTTTTATTGTTTTTATCGCTTATCGATCCTATTTTTGTTATACATTCTTTGTTTTTTTTTTTACACGTCAGATAGGTACAAAATCAAATCGTATTGAGAGCCTCAACTCGTGTCCGAGCTCGTCTGAGAGCTAGATTTGCCTCAATTGTTTGTCTCTTGCCTTCAGCTTTTCTAAAGTTCGCTTCTGCTATTTCAAGAGTTTGCTGAGCTTCTTGTGGATCAATGTCACTATTTTTCTCTGCATCATTTACTAAAATAGTTATTTCATTGTTGCCTATTCTAGCAAAACCGCCCATCAGAGCCATCGTTAACCATTGGTTAGTAAGGCGTATTTTCAAAATACCTATATCAACAGCTGTCGCAATCGGCGCGTGATTTGGTAATACGCCAATTTGGCCACTATTAGTAGATAAAATGATTTCTTTTACTTCTGAATCCCAAACAATTCGATTCGGAGTCAGTACACAAAGATTTAAGGTCATTTCTTCAATTTACTCTCCATTTCTAAGTTCGTAGCCTTCGCAGTAGCTTCATCGATGTTACCCACTAAGTAAAAGGCCTGTTCCGGAAGAGAATCAAATTCTCCGGAAAGGATCAATTTAAACCCTCTAATTGTTTCCGTTAGACCAACATATTTTCCCGGAGAACCTGTAAATACTTCTGCAACAAAAAAGGGTTGTGATAAGAAACGCTCGATTTTTCGTGCTCTTGCTACAGTTAAGCGATCCTCTTCGGATAATTCGTCCAACCCCAGGATAGCGATAATGTCCTGAAGCTCCTTGTAACGTTGTAAAGTTTGCTTGACTTGTTGCGCAGTTTCATAATGTTCCTCGCCGACGATTCGAGGTTGTAGCATAGTTGACGTTGAATCTAAAGGATCTACCGCTGGATAGATACCTTTTGCAGCTAATCCTCTTGATAGTACGGTAGTCGCATCTAAATGTGCAAATGTGGTGGCAGGAGCGGGATCAGTCAAATCGTCTGCAGGTACATAAACTGCTTGAATAGAGGTTATGGACCCTTTTTTAGTAGAAGTAATTCTTTCTTGTAAAGTACCCATTTCGGTACTAAGGGTGGGTTGATAACCCACAGCAGAAGGCATTCTACCCAATAAAGCGGATACCTCAGATCCTGCTTGTACGAAACGGAAGATATTGTCGATAAATAAAAGTACGTCTTGCTCATTAACATCTCGGAAATACTCTGCCATAGTTAAGGCAGTCAGACCAACTCTCATACGAGCTCCCGGCGGTTCATTCATCTGACCGTAAACTAGGGCTACTTTTGAGTCCGCAAGATTTTGTTCATTAATTACTCCAGATTCTTTCATTTCCATGTAAAGATCATTTCCTTCACGAGTCCGTTCGCCGACTCCACCAAATACGGATACACCACCATGAGCTTTGGCAATGTTATTGATCAATTCCATAATTAGTACTGTTTTACCCACGCCAGCCCCACCGAATAGTCCTATTTTCCCCCCACGACGATAAGGGGCCAAAAGATCTACTACTTTAATTCCTGTTTCAAAAATAGATAGTTTTGTATCTAAGTCTATAAACGCAGGCGCGGATTTATGGATAGGAGATGTTGTGCGAGTATCGACAGGACCTAAATTATCAACAGGTTCCCCAAGCACGTTGAAAATTCGTCCTAGAGTCGCTCCGCCGACTGGAACACTTAGAGGATTTCCCATATCAACCACGTCCATTCCTCTCTTTAAACCCTCTGTCGCACTCATAGCTACAGCTCTAACTCGATTATTTCCTAATAATTGCTGTACTTCGCAAGTCACATTAATTTCTTGACCAAGAGTATCTCGACCCTTAACCACCAGAGCATTGTAAATATTTGGCATCTTGCCGGGGGGAAAGGCTACATCCAATACCGGACCAATGATTTGGGCAATACGTCCCAGGTTTTTTTTTTCACGTATCAAAACCTCTGGATCCGACGTAGTAGGATTTATTCTCATAATAAAAATATGTTAAATTTGGTTGCGAAATTTTTCGAATACAGAAAAA